GAAGACTCTGATACTAATAGGATTAGTGTATTTCACTGGCAAACAAAATGGGATGATTTAGATTTATCGCGTCTAGTCAAGAGTTTCTTTGAATTGAGGGTTCATTATTATGAGACTTATCTGATCCAATTGATAGAATTTTCGAAATAAATCCCGAATTTTATAGGATATAATATTCAAGATCTCAGCGAAAACTTACAGCAGCTTGCCAAACAAAGGCTAAGAGAAAAAAAAACAGAGGTATGACTGGCATAACATCTACAATTGGATTCAAAAAAGCATAGGCCTCCGGTAATTTGGCGAAGACAAAATGACTCGAATAAAGAGCCGAATTAATACAGATCAAACTAAAGATATTAAGCATAACAGACATTTTGTTCTTGGAGATAATTGAATTTTGATTGAGTTAGTGATATGAAGTCAAAAAGAAGAAAGAAAGGTAGAAAAAATTCTTCTTTGTCTTTGAATTCACCCAACCAAAAACCCTCCCATTCTCAAATAGAATAGAAGAAATTCGACTTTCATACAATATCTTAATTGAATTATATGTAATGATCAATAAATTAAATTTTATTCTATATATATACATATAAAAATCTTAGTAAGAATAGATTTTCTAAATTCGATATTTGTATTAGAATTGACTATCAATTAATACCAGCATTATTCTTTATTAGTGTCGAATAGAAATTTTAATGGGGCGTGGCCAAGTGGTAAGGCAACGGGTTTTGATCCCGGTATTCGGAGGTTCGAATCCTTCCGTCCCAGACCATATTCCATTCTAAATCATCTAAATTTGATTAGAATAAGATTCTTGTGAACAACTTTCTATTTATGTTTAAAGGTCTAATATTGAATAGAATACAATTCTTATTTTTTTTTTTTGATTCCCGTAGAATTTATAGAAATATTACTGAATATTAAGTTAAACAAAATATGAAAATACGTATATAAAACTAGGAAATGCTATAGTCTATATGTATATATTATTATTGCTCTATGTTCTATTTCAGTGAGAGTCGTTTTTCGTTGTGAAACAAAAATTTTATGATTTCTTAAATTGAAAAAGGCAAATTTCAATATCTAAACCATATTTAACACAGAATATCTATAAGATAGGAACTATTATTTATAGCGATTTGAGAAAATAAGAATAGAAACAAAAAGGACTCAAGTCTTCCCTCCCATCAGTCTTTTTTATTCATTTCATAAAAATAAACGACATTTAAGTTATTCCTTTTTTATTTATATTTTTAGAATATAATAATTTTGATAATTAAAAAAAAATATTGTATTTATACTATACAATAAAACAATAAAATTAGAATTACGTTGAATTAGTGCTAAAACCTCTTCAGAAAAATTTCTATCCATCTATCTAGAAGAAAAGTGATAGAGTACTATGTAGCGAATGAACCAATGATTATTCACGATTCCATAATTGAATCAATTCCATACCGGTTCCAAATTAGAGAAATGTTATGGTAAAACTTCGTTTGAAACGATGTGGTAGAAAGCAACGTGCGACTTGAAAGACATGATCCATTGTGGATTTTTACATCCACCATTTTATATAAGAATGAAGGTGCTCTTGACTCGACATCATTTATTCTGTTTCACTACAAACCCATCGGGTTGTAATGGAAATAGTCGATGATGGAGCTCGAGTAGAAAGTATTGATTCATTTCTCAGGGGCAAAGGTCTATGGTTAATGCCAATCAATAAATTGGAAGAACTTCGTAAGTATATCGTTGATAGAGAAATCGAAAGGGTTTCGCGTTTTCAATCTAAAATAAAATTTGTTGGAATTGAAAAAATTCTTTCCATACTTTCCATACAAAGTTTATTATATGAGAATCAACCCTTTCTTTAATTAGAAATCAATCACAAAAAAAGGTATGTTGCTGCCATTTTGAAAGGATTAAGAATCACCGAAGTTATATCTAAACCCAATGATTTAAAACAAAGATTAAAGGATCCCAAAACAAGAAAAGATCTTTTCCATTGTTTCCACAATTGGACCATAATAAAAATTCAAATAGATTTGAAATGAAAGAAACAAAAAAGAGAGGTTTCAAGACCACTCAATAAATGAAATGCTTAAATATTTTCCTTTAAGCCACTCGAGAGTTATCTAACTTGAGTTATGAGTACAAATGATTTTTTTTAAAGAAGTAAGAATAAAAAAAGGGGATTTCAACTATTTTTTTATAGACCCATTTGTGATTCTATACATTAAGTAGAACTCAAAATTATTTTGAATGAGCCGTACGAGGAGAAAACTTCCTATACGTTTCGAGGGGGGGGTTACTTTTTTACATCTATCCCAATGAGCCGTCTATCGAATCGTTGCAATTGATGTTCGGTCCCGAAGAGAAGGACGAGATCTTCGGAAAGTGGGTTTTTATGATCCGATAAAGAATCAAACTTATTTAAATGTTCCTGCTATTCTATATTTCCTTGAGAAAGGTGCTCAACCTACAGAAACGGTTCAGGATA